TTCTGCAGCAGCAAATGCTAATCACAATAAGGGTTTGAACGAAACAAGTTTAATCATTAGTAAAGCCGAAGTCAACGAGGGCACAACTGTGAAAAAATTAAAGCCCCGGGCTCGAGGACGGGGTTATCCTATAAAAAGATCCACTTGTCATATAACTATTGTATTGAAAGATATATCTTTAGATGAAGAGGAAGAAATAGATAAAAGGAAATTCTATAAATTAGAGCTGAGGAATACTTAAAGGAAGAATATTTTATATTATAAAAAATACAAATACGCTATATTATGTTATGCTTAAAAAAAATCGAATGAATAAAAAAAAAATACAAACGGATGTCACGTTTCACGATATATATAGTAGTGGGGGATTATGGGACAAAAAATAAATCCACTTGGTTTCAGACTTGGTGCAACCCAAGGTCATCATTCTCTTTGGTTTGCACAACCGAAAAATTATTCAAAGGATCTACAAGAAGATCAAAAAATACGAGATTGTATCAAAAATTATGTGCAAAATAATATGAAAATATCCTCTAATGTAGAGGGAATTGCACGTATAGAGATTCAAAAAAGAATCGATTTGATTCAGGTCATAATCTATATGGGATTCCCCAAGTTATTAATAGAAGACAGGACTCGAAGAATCGAAGAATTACAGACGCATGTACAAAAAGAACTCAATTGTGTAAACCGAAAACTCAACATTGCTATTACAAGAATTGCAAATCCTTACGGGCACCCCAATATTCTTGCAGAATTTATAGCCGGACAATTAAAGAATAGAGTTTCATTTCGCAAAGCAATGAAAAAAGCTATTGAATTAACTGAACAGGCAGGTACAAAAGGGATTCAAGTACAAATTGCAGGGCGTATCGACGGAAAAGAAATTGCACGTGTTGAATGGATCCGAGAAGGTAGAGTTCCTCTACAAACCATTCGAGCTAAAATTGATTATTGTTCCTATGCAGTTCGAACTATCTATGGGGTATTAGGCATCAAAATTTGGATATTTGTAGACGAGGAATAATAAGAACTTACTTGACTTATATTTAGTTATATCTGGTGATAAAACAAAAAATGGCAAACTCTTTCATTCTTTTTCTGGTAAATAAGAAAAAAAAAAAAGAACAATTCTATAAGGTTGAATAAAAATTCGATTAATCATTTGATATAATTGCTATGCTTAGTGTGTGACTCGTTGGTTTTTTTAGGGTTGGGATTCCAAAAAATGGACAGCCCATAGTACAAACTGATAACTATAGAACTAATAACCAACTCATCACTTCGTGTTATCTGGATAGAAAGAACCAGTCAAGATATGATATATAAGTCATATCATTGTAGCAACTGAAATCTTTTTTACATAAAAAAAAAAAAAAAATCTGATTATGGGTTGTAAAGCAATATAAAGTATACAGATAAATGGAAGGGTGAGAGAAAGATAGAAAAAGAATATTAATGATATATAATTCCAATATGTAAGGTCTATGAGTCATCTCATATAAAGGGAATGTAATAAAGCATCAATACTGATTGATCCATAATTAGACAAATCCGTGCATAGAACAAAAAATCAAGAGCCCCGAGCCAATAAAGACTGAGAAGGTTGACTCAAGAATAAATTTAATTGGAGGCTCCGTTGTAAAATTCAGACCTAATCATTAATCGAGAAGTGGTGGGAACGACAGAACCTGTGAATGCATAAGATTCTATTGAAAATGAATCCTAATGATTCATTGAGTAGGATGGCGGAACGAACCAGAAACCTATTCATTTATTCTGAGAGGTCATGTCATAGACTAATCTTACAACTGAATGTTGAAAGAGTAAATATTCGCCCGCGAATTTTTTTTTATTTCTAAATTTTAGTCGATTCGAAATAAAAGGAAAAACAAAATAAAGATTCATTATAGCGTTCTACCAAAACGACATTATCTATAAATAGAATACGTGTTAAATTATATATTAAAACACAAAAAATTTCTAATTTATAATCGATTAGATCAAATTTCAAAGAATCCCACGATTCCATATATTATTAACCGTGTATTTTTTTTTGTTTAATTTTTTTTTAATTGTTTAATTCGCGAGGAGCTGGATGAGAAGAAACTCTCGTGTCCGGTTCTGTAGTAGAGATGGATGGAATTGCTAAACAACCATCAACTATAACCCCAAAAGAACCAGATTCCGTAAACAACACAGAGGAAGAATGAAAGGAATATCTTATCGAGGTAATCGTATTTGCTTCGGTAGATATGCTCTTCAAGCGCTTGAACCCGCTTGGATCACATCTAGACAAATAGAAGCAGGGCGGCGAGCAATGACACGAAATGCACGCCGCGGTGGAAAAATATGGGTACGCATATTTCCAGACAAACCTGTTACAGTAAGACCTACAGAAACACGTATGGGTTCGGGGAAAGGATCTCCCGAATATTGGGTAGCTGTCGTTAAACCCGGTAGAATACTTTATGAAATGAGCGGAGTAGCAGAAAATATAGCTAGAAGGGCTATTTCAATAGCGGCATCTAAAATGCCTATACGAACTCAATTCATTCTTTCTGGATAGGAATGTAGAAACAAACGAAAGGGGTTTTGGGGATGAAAAAAAAAAACAATTGCAGGTTTCTTTTTTTGTTTTGAACAAATAATATTTCTTTTTTTTATTTATACCTTTGCATTGAAAAAGAAAAAACCGATAAAAAAATGATATGATTCAACCTCAAACCTATTTGAATGTAGCGGATAACAGCGGGGCCCGAGAATTGATGTGTATTCGAATCATAGGAGCTAGTAATCGACGATATGCTCATATTGGTGACATTATTGTTGCTGTAATCAAGGAAGCAGTACCAAATACACCTCTAGAAAGATCAGAAGTGGTCCGAGCTGTCATTGTACGTACTTGTAAAGAACTCAAACGCGACAACGGTATGATAATACGATATGATGACAACGCTGCGGTTGTTATTGATCAAGAAGGAAATCCAAAAGGAACCCGAATTTTCGGCGCGATCGCCCGGGAATTAAGACAGTTAAATTTCACTAAAATAGTTTCATTAGCACCTGAAGTATTATAGGGGAAGACCTTAATATAGTATTTGAATGAAATTGATTAAATTTATTTAATTAATTAGTAAATTGTTTATCTATCACGTATATATTTTTAATAATTCATAAATATAAAAAAAAAAAAAAAAGAATTCATAAATATTAAAAAATTAAGAAAAAAAGAAAAAGAGCATGTTGATTATATCAAAATTAGGGGGAAACAAAAATCTTAGTTTATCATGAGTAAAGACACTATTGCTGACATAATAACCTCTATACGAAATGCTGACATGAATAAAAAAAGAACAGTTCGAATACCATCTACTAACATCACTGAAAATATTGTTAAAATCCTTTTACAAGAAGGTTTTATTGAAAACGTGAGAAAACATCAAGAAAGCAATAAATATTTTTTGGTTTTAACCCTACGACATAGAAGAAATAGGAAAGGACCATATAGAACTGTTTTAAATTTAAAACGGATCAGTCGACCCGGTCTACGAATATATTCTAACTATCAACGAATTCCTAGAATTTTAGGCGGAATGGGGGTTGTAATTCTTTCTACTTCTCGAGGTATAATGACAGACCGAAAGGCTCGACTAGAAGGAATCGGCGGAGAAGTTTTGTGTTATATATGGTAATCTTTATAATAGCCGACACGGTCATATTTGTGAAAAAAGAGAAAGGACAAGTTTATAATATTATCCCTCTTACATTAGTTGATACTTCAAAGCGGTTTTACTTGGAATGAAACAACAAAAATGGATTCATGAGGGTTTAATTACCGAACAACTTACCGATGGTATGTATCTTCCGGATTCGTTTAGATAACAAAAAAATTATTCTGGTTTTTGTTTCGTAAAGGATTTCATGTAGTTTTATACGTATACTACCAGGAAATAGACTAAAAATTGAGGTAAGTCCTTATGATTCAACCAAAGGGCGTATAATTTAGAGACTCCAAAGCAAAGACTTGAATGATTAGGCGGTTTTTTCAATTTCAACATTCTTTCGTGAGGATACAATTCGAAATTAAAAATTTCAAGAAACTTATTTTCTTCCAATAAGTAGATTCGGAATTAAAAAAAGGAATGACAAATATGAAAATAAGGGCCTCCGTTCGTAAAATTTGTGAAAAATGTCGATTGATCCGTAGGCGGGGACGAATTATAGTAATTTGTTCTAACCCGAGACATAAACAAAGACAAGGATAATCTTTCTAAAACAAAAAGACTCTCGAAATCTAAAGGACCCGATGTACAGATGTACAAATAAATAAATAAAATAAGTAAAAAAAAAAAAAAAAAAGAATAAGGATCTGTTTTGACATGAAATGGATATATCCATATATCTCTGACTTATATTTATGAGATGATAAAATATGGCAAAACCTATACCAAAAATTGGTTCGCGTAGAAATAGACGTATTGGTTCACGTAAGAATACACGTAGAATCCCCAAGGGAGTTATTCATGTTCAAGCAAGTTTCAACAATACCATTGTGACTGTTACAGATGTACGGGGTCGAGTAATTTCTTGGTCCTCTGCCGGGGCTTGTGGATTCAAGGGTACAAGAAGGGGTACACCATTTGCCGCTCAAACCGCAGCAGGAAATGCTATTCGGACAGTAGTGGATCAAGGTATGCAACGAGCAGAAGTTATGATAAAAGGCCCGGGTCTCGGAAGAGATGCGGCATTAAGAGCTATTCGTAGAAGTGGTATACTATTAAGTTTCATACGGGATGTAACTCCTATGCCACATAATGGCTGTAGGCCTCCTAAAAAAAGACGTGTGTAAAAATAAACATTGAAGAGATTTCAAGAGAAATAAATAATTCAATGATTTGATCAAATAATATACTATGGTTCGAGAGAAAGTAACAGTATCTACTCGGACACTACAGTGGAAGTGTGTTGAATCAAGAGCAGACAGTAAGCGTCTTTAT